TATCTTTGTTTTTCAAAATCTAACGTGTCAACAAATACATACAATACAATTCAAAATCTAACGTGTCAACAAATACATACAATACAATAAGGCGTTCCTAGATCTGTGCGACTCAATATTAGATAGATTCGATTTGAGTTGAGTTTAATTAGGTTGGTTTTTTTACCGGATTCATGTCATAATTTTGACTCCAAGGATTCCCAAAAATTGAGGGTATACCGAAGAAGTCTCACTAATTGATTGTGGACCCGTAAAGGAAAATTCAATTTATTATGGAATCAATATAAAATAAATCTACCCACGAGGATTAATTAAGAAAATGGGTTTGTTTATTTTATTCATTCTTATCCAAGAAAAAAAGAGCGATTGGATCCATTGAAATGCGCTTTTGTTTTCAGTTTTATACTCTGAGCAATTGCCCTGTGAGCGAGCTTATGGGAATGATTTTAACCAATCAACTGGGAGCGACAGTTCCAATCAACAAAACAAAGAATACAACAATTAGGAAAAAAAATATACAACTTTTTTTATTTGTATTTGAATATTCTTTAATTGTATTGTTTTAGTTTGCTTTAGTTTTAAGCATATTATATTATTTTTCTTTTTCTATTTTAAAATTTTAGAAAAAGAAAAATAATATAAAAATATAGGGCTATACGGACTCGAACCGTAGACCTTCTCGGTAAAACAGATCGAACTTATTATTATCAAAATGATTCGAACTATTTCAAAGACCCAACATGCATTTTTTTGCATTGGGCTCTTTCATTAACTGATAGAAATATCAGCTAGTCTACCATATTTGTTTTCTAAGAGAAAAATAAGAAGATGGTTCCATGTGCTCTGATTCATTACTGATAAGGAGCACTACCAAAGTGTTTCAAAGAAGGGTTATCTTGACGTAGGTCTGCTTCTGGCCTAGATCAACCTAAGTTAAATGGAGTCTCTATCATCCTGATTAAAAAATCAAAAATGAAACTTCATACACCTTAAGATTCATAGGACGAAAAGAGAATTTTTGAGGTCCTTATACTCATTATGCCTAGCATTGAATAGACTGGGTATTCACCCTATCAATATCTCAAATCAATGATGGGTTCGATTCGGATCCTGCCTAAATTAAATGGCACCCGAATCGGACTGAAGCATTTGTCAGGCTGTTGTTCTCTTGTTTTGGTCCTTCAACAAAGTAATGGAGTAAGACATCGATTTCTCAAAGCTCAATTCTTTTGATTGCATGATAGACTCCCCTGAAAAACATTGGCGCGCGTGTAAACGAGGTGCTCTACCAACTGAGCTATAGCCCTTGCGTTTGCGATACATATTTTATCATAATATGTAGATCATTTCTTGTCAAGATGAATATTACATGATCCAACATCATAATCATATCTTTTTGGTCTGTTTGATTGGTATTGCTTAGAAGTAATATTGGATTTATAATCCATCGATGTGATAGGTCCCTTTTCTTTCTCTTTATGATTCCTTATCATAATAAATGACCTACTTAACTCAGCGGTTAGAGTATTGCTTTCATACGGCGGGAGTCATTGGTTCAAATCCAATAGTAGGTAGAACTTATTAGATACCATTGATCTCGGTGTCTAATAAGTTTTTCTACCCACCTTCTTTTCTTTTATTGATTTTCTATCTTTTTCATCCTATTCTATTTCCGTTTTCAATTTTCAAATTTTTCGTTAGATCAAAATCTGATTTCACTTGTGATTGTATTTGATTCTATTTAATCGGCAGAATCAAAAAGGGATCTATAAACGGAAGTTCTGTTTATACGGAAATTCTTTCGATTAACCGACTAGTTACGAAATCGCACTGATAGCCTCTACTCGTGTCCTAGCCCGTCTGAGAGCTAGATTTGCCTCAATTGTTTGCCTCTTGCCTTCAGCTTTCCTCAAGTTAGCTTCCGCTATTTCAAGAGCTTGCTGAGCTTCTTGTGGATCAATGTCACTGCCCTTCTCCGCATCATTTACTAAAATAGTAATCTCATTATTGCCTATTCTAGCAAAACCACCCATCAGAGCCATCGTTAACCATTGGCCGTTAAGGCGTATTCTCAAAATACCTATATCTACAGCTGTGGCAATGGGCGCGTGATTTGGTAATACGCCAATTTGTCCACTATTAGTAGATAAAATGATTTCTTTCACTTCTGAATCCCAAACAATTCGATTAGGGGTGAGTACACAAAGATTTAAGGTCATTTCTTCAATTTGCTCTCCGTTTCTAAGTTCGTAGCCTTCGCAGTAGCTTCGTCGATGTTACCTACCAAATAAAAGGCCTGCTCAGGAAGACCGTCTAATTCTCCGGAAAGGATCAATTTAAACCCTCTAATTGTTTCTGCTAGGCCAACATATTTCCCCGGGGAACCCGTAAATACTTCCGCTACGAAAAAGGGTTGTGATAAGAAACGCTCAATTTTTCGCGCTCTTGCTACGGTTAAGCGATCCTCTTCGGACAATTCGTCCAACCCAAGGATAGCTAT